TTCACTAAAAAAAAATCCTTTTGTAGCCAATCATCTATTAAAAAAAATTGATAAGCTTAATAAAAAAGCAGAAAAAGAAATAATAGTAACTTGGTCCCGTGCATCTACCATTATACCCACAATGATCGGCCATACGATTGCTATTCATAATGGTAAGGAGCATTTGCCTATTTATATAACAGATCGTATGGTAGGTCACAAATTGGGAGAATTTGTACCTACTTTAAATTTCCGAGGACATGCAAAAAGTGATAATAAATCTCGTCGTTAATCTCATCTTAAAAAAATCTGGATAGATACTTATGATTCATTAGTAGGAGAGAAACCTTATGTCAAATTTTTTAAATAGGATACTAAACAGGAAAAAAACGGAAGACTACCCTCCTCTGCGTCCGCTAGGTAGCATACGGAAGAAAAAAACGGAAGTATACGCGTTAGGTCGACATATATCTATATCTGCAGACAAAGCAAGAAGAGTAATTGATCAAATTCGCGGACGTTCCTATGAGGAAACACTTATGATACTAGAACTCATGCCCTATAGAGCATGTTATCCAATTTTTAAATTGGTTTATTCTGCAGCAACAAATGCTGGTTCCATTCTGGGTTCCGACGAAGCCAATTTAATAATTAGTAAAGCTGAGGTTAACGAAGGTACTACCGCGAAGAAATTCAAACCTCGAGCTCGAGGACGTAGTTATGCGATAAAAAGAACTACCTGCCATATAACTATTGTAGTGAAAGATATATCTTTAGATGAATATGAATTTGTATCACTATATTCGTTAAAAAAACCTAGATGGAAAAAGACAACTATGGTATATCACGATATGTATAGTAGTGGGGTAGTATGGGACAAAAAATAAATCCACTTGGTTTCAGACTTGGTACAACCCAAAGTCATCATTCTCTTTGGTTTGCACAACCAAAAAATTATTCTGAGGGTCTACAAGAAGATCAAAAAATAAGAGATTTTATAAAAAATTATGTACAAAAAAATATGAGAATATCCTCCGGCGCCGAGGGAATTGCACGTATAGAGATTCAAAAAAGAATCGATTTGATCCAGGTCATAATCTTTATGGGATTCCCAAAGTTATTAATCGAAAGTAAACCGCAAGGAATCGAAGAATTACAGATGAATCTACAAAAAGAATTTCATTATGTGAACCGAAAACTTAACATTGCTATCACAAGAATTGCAAAACCTTACGGAAACCCTAATATTCTTGCGGAATTTATAGCCGGACAATTAAAGAATAGAGTTTCATTTCGAAAAGCAATGAAAAAGGCTATTGAATTAACTGAACAAGCAGATACAAAAGGAATTCAAGTACAAATTGCAGGTCGTATCGACGGAAAAGAAATTGCACGTGTCGAATGGATCAGAGAGGGTAGAGTTCCCCTACAAACTATTCGAGCTAAAATTGATTATTGTTGCTATACAGTTCGGACTATCTATGGGGTATTAGGCATCAAAATTTGGATTTTTATAGACAAGGAAGAAGAATAAGAAAACTTTAATTCTTTTTCTGGCCAATCAACGCAAGCAATTCTAATTCTTAATTCTATAGGGTTGAATAAAAATTCGATTGAACTTTTCATATAATTGCTATGCTTAGTGTGTGACTCGTTGGTTTTTTTTAGGGTTAGGATTAAAAAAAGACCAGCCCGGTAGTATGAAAACCAACTCATCACTTCGTATTATCTGGATCTAAAGAACCAGTCAAGATATGAGAAATCGATCATATCTTTGTAGCAACTGAATTTTTTTTGAATAAACTTCAATTCTAAGTTGAAAGCAAAATACAGAAGAAAGGTGTGGATAAATGGAAGGATGAGAGAAAGAAAGAAAAAGAATATCAATGATATAGAATTCCAATATGTAAGGTCTATGAGTCATCTCATAAAAGACAGTGTAATAAAGCATCAATACTAATTGATTCATCCATAATGAAACATTAAATGAATCCTTCTTATAGTTATAGAAGAAAAAAATCAAGAGCTTCGAGCCAATAAAGACTAAGAAGGTTGACTCAAGAATAAATTAGATTATGAGCTCCGTTGTAGAATTCTGACCTAACCATTAAATACGAAGCGGTGGGAACGATGTAACCTGTGAATGCAAAAGATTTTATTGAACAAATGAATCTTACTGATTCACTAGTCGGGATGGCGAAATGAACCGGAAATCAATTCATCTATTCTGAGAAGTCATGAGCAAGTGCTACGACTGAAATAGAGATTGCAAGAGTAAATATTCGCCCGCGAAAACTTTCTTTTTTTTGGATAAAGGACAAAAGAAAATCAAGATTTATTAGCACATTAGAAACATTTTTTTTTATAAAAATGTTCTAATATCTACTAATATCTTATCTATTCAAATATCTATTCAAATTAATTGAAATTCAATTTTGAATCCTTTTAGTCGCGAGGAGCTGGATGAGAAGAAACTCTCACGTCCAGTTCTGTAGTAGAGATGGAATTCTGAAACAACCATCAACTATAACCCCAAAAGAACTAGATTCCGTAAACAACATAGAGGAAGAATGAAGGGAATATCTTATCGAGGTAATCATATTTGTTTCGGTAAATATGCTCTTCAGGCACTTGAACCTGCTTGGATCACATCTAGACAAATCGAAGCAGGTCGACGAGCAATGACACGAAATGCACGCCGTGGTGGAAAAATATGGGTCCGTATATTTCCAGACAAACCAGTTACAGTAAGACCTGCTGAAACACGTATGGGTTCGGGGAAAGGATCCCCTGAATATTGGGTAGCTGTTGTTAAACCGGGGCGAATACTATATGAAATGGGTGGAGTAACCGAAAATATAGCTAGAAGGGCTATTTTAATAGCAGCATCTAAAATGCCTATACGAACTCAATTTATTATTTCGGGATAAAAATGTAGAACCGACAGAGATGAATCTTAGGGATGAAACAAAAACGCAGGTTTCTTTTTTTGGACAAACAATATTTCTTTTATTTTCTTCATCCTTTGCATTGGAAGAATAAAAAAAAAATTTGATATGATTCAACCTCAGACCCATTTAAATGTAGCGGATAACAGCGGGGCTCGAGAATTGATGTGTATTCGAATCATAGGAGCTAGTAATCGTCGATATGCTCATATTGGTGACGTTATTGTTGCTGTGATTAAAGAAGCAGTACCAAATATGCCCCTAGAAAAATCAGAAGTAGTGAGAGCTGTAATTGTTCGTACCTGTAAAGAACTAAAACGTGACAGCGGTATGATAATACGATATGATGACAATGCTGCAGTTGTGATTGATCAAGAAGGAAATCCAAAAGGAACTCGAATTTTTGGGGCAATCCCCCGTGAATTAAGACAATTGAATTTTACTAAAATAGTTTCATTAGCTCCCGAGGTATTATAAAATAAAATGAGATCGTGATATCTTTGGGGTATTTGAAAGAAATAGATTAAGAACTAGATTAATTCGTAGATTGTGTCTCACGCATATACCTTGCAAAATTCCTATTCATAAATCAATAAAAAAAAAAGAAAAACATGTTGATTATATCCAATTTTGAGACACCAATAATTTTAGTTCATCATGGGTAGAGACACTATTGCTGAGATAATAACCTCTATACGAAATGCTGATATGGATAGAAAAAGAGTTGTTCGCATAGCATCTACTAATATTACCGAAAATATTGTTAAAATACTTTTCCGAGAGGGTTTTATCGAAAACGTCAGAAAACATCGAGAAAAAAACAAATATTTTTTGGTTTTAACCCTTCGACATAGAAGGAATGGGAAAAGACCCTATAGAAATTTTTTAAATTTAAAACGGATCAGTAGACCCGGTTTACGAATCTATTCTAACTCTCAACGAATTCCTAGAATTTTAGGTGGGATGGGAATTGTAATTCTTTCTACTTCTCGGGGTATAATGACAGACCGGGAGGCTCGACTAGAACGAATCGGTGGAGAAATTTTGTGTTATATATGGTAATCCATTTAATATCCAAATGGGATCCGAAACCTCTTCCTATTTGTAAAAAAAAAAAGAAAGGGGGTGAGTTGTCTAATATCGTCTTTCCTCCATTAATTGATACTTCAGGGGGGCTTTACCTGAAATGAAAGAACAAAAATGGATTCATGAAGGTTTAATTACTGAATCGCTTCCCAATGGCATGTTCCGAGTTCGGTTAGATAATGAAGATCTGATTCTAGGTTACGTTTCAGGAAAGATCCGACGTAGTTTTATACGGATACTGCCAGGAGATAAAGTCAAAATTGAAGTAAGTCGTTATGATTCAACCAGAGGACGTATAATTTATCGACTCCGAAACAAGGATTCGAAAGATTAGGTCATTTTTATTCGATACGATTCGAGATGCAAAATTTCAAGAAACTTATTTTCTACCAAAAAAGAATTAAGATAAGGAATGACAAATATGAAAATAAGAGCTTCCGTTCGAAAAATTTGTGAAAAATGTCGACTAATCCGTAGGCGGGGGCGCATTATAGTAATTTGTTCCAACCCGAGACATAAACAAAGACAAGGATAATCAGACCCGCTAAAGGGCTCAATGTACAAATAAGAAATCTGTTTTGACATAAAATGGATATATCCATATATTTCTGACTCATATTTATGAGATGATACAATATGGCAAAAGCTATACCGAGAACTGGTTCACGTAGGAATGTACGTATTGGTTCACGTAAGAGTGCACGTAGAATACCAAAGGGAGTTATTCATGTTCAAGCAAGTTTCAATAATACCATAGTCACAGTTACAGATGTGCGGGGGCGGGTGGTTTCCTGGTCCTCGGCCGGTACTTGTGGATTCAAGGGTACGAGAAGAGGGACACCCTTTGCCGCTCAAACTGCCGCAGCAAATGCTATTCGTACAGTAGTAGATCAAGGTATGCAACGAGCAGAAGTCATGATAAAAGGTCCCGGTCTCGGAAGAGACGCAGCATTACGAGCTATTCGTAGAAGTGGTATACTATTAACT